GTGCAATTTGAATCGATCTCAATTGATTCCTCGTTACTGCTCAAAGGGGGCAGTAATAGGTAGGGATGACAGGATTTGAACCCGTGACATTTTGTACCCAAAACAAACGCGCTACCAAGCTGCGCCACATCCCTTCAATTGTTCTACAGTGTCATTGTAGAGAATTCCTGTTTTGTTTTCCACATACCTATTTCCTCCATTGAGAAACACAATTTTTCTGCCCATTTCTTTTGGTCTCATTTATTATAGAATAGAATAATAAGAAAAGGAAATTTATATATATATATACGAAATACAGAACCCATGATAAAAAAAATGAGTATTTTGCGGAACTACTCGTTAAGAGGGGATGTATTTTTTTGCTGTTTGAATTTTAAGAAAAGGCAAATCTTATGGATCGTTGTACATTTCAATTTGAATTAGGGATTCCGTGTACAACTCTAAGTGGCCCTTAACTACATATGCATCTGATCATATATGCATTATCTTTATGTATTACAATAAAAAAGGAGGTTTTTCAATGCGAGATCTAAAAACATATCTCTCCGTGGCCCCAGTACTAAGTACGCTATGGTTCGGGGCTTTAGCAGGTCTATTGATAGAGATTAATCGTTTTTTCCCGGATGCGTTGACATTCCCCTTTTTTTCATTCTAGTTATTGACATCGGAAGGAATGAAGAAGATTAGAGATACAATCAAATATCTGTGACTAATCCCTCCCCCTCCCTTTTTTCTCTTTTTTCTCTTTTTCTTATTTTTAGAATAAGGGACGAAAGAGAAAGAATAAAAGTGGATTCAACGTCTGCGAGACTCGGGTTCAAATTCGAATTAAATGAATACTAATAATAGAGACGTGGGGGTAAAGTAGGGAAATGCGGGTCTAGGGCACGAATACAAGATATTTCACTTAAATAACGTCCTTCGTGTTGAAACAGAGTTTCGAAATCTATGGCTTTGATTTATTATTACTTTATTGATTTTGATCTTTTAGAGTTGAATTTCAAGTTAGTAACTTCTATTTATTTTTTCCTTCCTTTCTTTTTCTTCGTTTCGAATCAAAATAGAAGAGTTGAGTAAATCAAAAATCCAAAGGAGGTTCATGGCCAAGAGGCAAGATGCGCGAGTAACGGTGATTTTGGAATGTACCAGTTGTATCCGAAACGGTGTTAAGAAGGTATCAACGGGCATTTCCAGATATATTACTCAAAAGAACAGGCACAATACGCCTAATCCATTAGAATTGAGAAAATTCTGTCCCTATTGTTACAAACATATGATTCATGGGGAAATAAAGAAATAGATCGAATCAAGTATGTCTTATCCTTCAAAGGGGAAAAATGACATTATATAGAACATATTTAAATATAAATCCTATTTGGGGTTAAAATGACAATTAAGAAATAGGATTTTCGGGATAAGAAATAAACTAAACAAACAAACCATGGATAAATCCAAGCGACCTTTTCTGAAATCCAAGCGACCTTTTCTGAAATCCAAGCGACCTTTTCTGAAATCCAAGCGACCTTTTCTGAAATCCAAGCGATCTTTTCGTAGGCGTTTGCCGCCGATTCAATCGGGGGATCAAATTGATTATAGAAACCTAAGTTTAATTAATCGATTTATTAGTCAACAAGGAAAAATATTATCTAGACGAGTGAATAGATTAACCTTGAAACAACAACGATTAATTACTATTGCTATAAAACAAGCTCGTATTTTATCTATGTTACCTTTTATCAATAATGAGAAACAATTTAAAAATCAGAAACAATTTAAAAATCAGAAACAATTTAAAAATCAGAAACAATTTAAAAAAATCAAGTCGACCGCTAGAACGACTGGTCTTAGAACCAGAAATAAAAAAAAATAGGCTTATTCTTTGTTCACCTGAATCAGAATTCCAATCCGAACTCAAACGCAGATTGGTGTTTTGTTCGACAAATCCGAGAATCCCGATTTGATTATCGTGTCGTAAGAAAAAAAACGAATCGCAAAAAAAAAAGATTTTTTGATTGAACGTGTTCATTCATTTTGAATACTTTAGCATATTTTCTCATAGTAATTTCGACTCCCCCTTCCCGGAGTTCATTCTCCGGGGAACTCCATTTAAATTAGTCCGGTGTATTCTACTTCTTTTCTGATTTCGTTGGAAATCATATAAAGACAATTCCTATTTAATATAGCTATTTGGGACAGTATTTTACGATTAAGAAGCAACTGTCTCTTGTATAGATCATGTATTAATTTACTATAATTATAGAATACTTCAATTTCTCGAATTCCTGCGTTTATACGAGTGATCCACAAACCACGAAAATTTCTCTTTTGCTTATCCCTATCCCGATCAGCCGAAAACAAAGCTCTTATTTTCTGTTGAGTAATAGTTCGAGTAAGAGCCCCTCGAAAACTTGATGCAAATAAACCCAATTTTGTTCGACGTCTCCGAGCTATATATCCGCGTTTAATTCTGGTCATTGAATAAATAAAACTTTGACGAATAACTAATTCATTTCTTTTCTTTGAGTTATTCTTTTCCCTGTCCTGGTCTATTAATAATCAAACGGATTTTTCCAATGTATAAAATACAAATTCCAATGGCTTTGGCTACTATAACCTTCCCGACCACGATTTTTTCTTTGTATTTTTTCTTTGTTTAGGTATTTTACTGCGAAATACGAAAGAAATAAGAAATTTTCTTTTTCTAGGTGTCAAAAATAGAAAAAGAAATATAAATTGAATGGATAAAGAAATAGTGGGTTCCATCGTTTCTATGGTTATTTCTTAAACGGTGAGGTCTTCTCTATACACCGGAGCCTTTACTTCATTTAATCAATCTTATTGGTAACTTGTATAGTTCACACCACACTCTTTGGCTCTACCCCTGAATTATCCAGTAACAGGTCTTTCACAATGAGACCCACCTATACAGTAACGGTATTTAATTATGAAAGTTAGCTGGGTAGCTGACCCTCGTAGTCCGTTCTTGACCGAGTGAGAACTTCATTTCTCTGTTTTTTTTTGAATTTCAATAAGATTTCCTCCGCTTAATGGATAACCATTTGCTACCAATGGAGAATTGCTTCTCATCTTAAATTCAGTTGATTGGATTTGCACCAATGGAAACCATAAACTTTCTACACAATAGAGGGATTGATTTGCTTATTTTAGTTTTAGATAGTGAATGGAGTTCCTTTTTCCATTCTATCCTATTCACTGGTACTGATCATTCATACTGGAAAGCGGTTTTCTTGCTTTTTTTGTGTCAGCTCATGATCTAAACGAGTCGCACATACACCCTAGTACATGTCCCTCGACGCTGAGGACATCCCCGAAGAGCAGGGGATTTCGGGCCATTTCGAATTGGCTGTCTTGTATTTCTAATAAGTTGTTTAGTAGTTGGCATATTGAATCATATACACAATGGGCTGGTTTAGATTGATCCTAACCGGATGATCAGGAATTTTTTCTATTTAATAGATATAGTAAACTCGGAGATAAAATCTCAAATCACGGATTTGCACAAAATCAATTTTTTTTTATTAGACCAGTTCCCTTTTCTCCTATCTGATCAACAATTCCAAAAGCTTTGGCTTCTGTTGCTGTCATAAAAATCTCTTTCTCCATGTGCCACTCTACAATCTCAGATGGTTGGCCCAGCCTTTGTGTATAAATTTCTATGACCCTGTCGCGTAGGTCCCTCACGCTTTCCTCTTCCATCCAAAAATCTCCCGCTAGCGACTCATAAAAAGACGCAACAGGTTGATGCAGCATTACCCTGATGATAGAAGGATTCTCTATCTGCTGTGTGAAATGAACAGAAAAGAAAGATAAAGAATAATAGGAAAAAAAGATAGAATTGAACAACCGTACGGGCATCGTCTTTTGTGCATTGCATACGGCTCTACAATCAAATTGAAATTGACCCTTACTTTCCATTCAAGAAAGATAAAAATAGAATATCTCAGCCCCAGATGGGTAAATGATCAAATTGCCACCCTTCCTTTCGGAGGAGTTAAAAAATACTATGATGGCTCCGTTGCTTTCTATTTTAAAATGGATTCTCGTTTTTTGTCTTTGATTCAGCAATCCCAAAGTTTCTTTTTGATCCAACCAAAAAAGGAAAAATCTTGTTTTTTTTTCGCACTCTTTTTTTTCTAACATAAATATTGTTAAGAGCCCTTCGGTGTGAAAACAAAAAAGTTTGTGACGCTGAATTGGACTCCCGATAGATAAGATAAAATCGGAAATACCTTTTATCTCATACTACTCTCTCGATACATAATCGAATCTTTTGAAAAAAAAAGAATACAAAAAATTTGCATATCGAATTCGAAGTGCCATGCTATTATTACTTAATATTCATATGGCGAAGGCATAGTTTTCTTTTTTCTCTCAAATAAAAAACCTCATTGGCGCCAAGCGTTAGGGAGTGCTGTACGTTTGTTCATTGTTCCTCCAGTCAGTAGAAAAGATGCCATTGACGAGACCATTCCCATGCCTATTGTAGTGACATCTGGTGGCAGATTTTCCATAAGATCATAAATAGTTAGTCCATATAGTACCGATCCGCCAGGAGAGTTTATAAAAAAAGTAAACTCTTGGGTAGGATCCTCGAGAGTGAAATATATCAGAAGACCCGCAATTTGATTCCCAATCTCGGAGTTAAGTTCTTGTCCTAAAAAAAGATATCTTAAGTGATAAAGTCGGTTGAGTAGGGTAAAATTCTATCCCTTAGGAACCGTACATGCACCTTTTGATGCATACGGTTCAAAAAACAATTGCGAAAAAAAAAACGAATCAATGTATAGATTCCAGTCCTCTTTCTTTTTTCCTATTCTTTTTCATAGCAGTTTTTTTCGAACTTCTAACGAAAGGACTTTTTATTCGATTTTTCAATAAAGACTAATTTTGACTTCTTTTCTTTCTTCCTTATAATAGAAAAACGTCAATAAACTTATCGAATTAACTTCTCATTGATGTATTGTTTCATCGAGATTCAATCCAAATCACAATGGTATTTTCTTGTTCCTGAATGGGTCTCTTTCATCTTTTTAGGTTTATGCTCTACCCCGGGTAAAGATCCGCCCGATTTTGATTTGCACATATAGGACAAATCTTCCCATCACCATTTCTTTTTGTTATGACTTTATAAATAACAAACAGGAATCATTTATGATACACGTAGGAATCATAGATATATTCCCAATTGGGTTTTTGCTAAACGGAGCCTGGATACTTCATTTTTTGAGTCCAACCAAAGCCAACCATAAATTATTCTAATTGATAATAGTACTATGAATTCCTCCAAACAATGCATCTAATTGCACTTCACGCTCCAATTTTTGGATGATTCAATTTCTCTTTCTTGGGCGAAACAGAGGATATCTCGATCGGGGGAGAGAACGGGGAAATCCCATATGACCCAATATATCTGACAAGTCGCACTATACGTCATCCCAATTTGGATCTTCGTCTTCAGGCATTCCGAAAACGATTTTTGGTACTCCAACAGGCATAAATTAAAAGATAAAATAATTAACTACACTTTGATGTGGAAACGTAACAATATGATTTTATTGTCTTTATCATATTGGCTTTATCATATGTATTTTATCCATAGATTAGAAAAATTCAGAAAGAAAGATAAAATAAATAAAGGAAAATTTGTACGAATAGGTCCTTCTAATGATAAATAAGGACGGGCGCATTTACTCATAGAAAATGGTATCAATCCCCCATTGCGTATTGGTACTTATCGAGTATAAAATAAATCTGCTTCTCTTTGTTCCTACGAACAGAATTCTTCCATTATTACGAACAGAATAGAATAATAGAATAAATATTAACTTAACCTTTGTTAGGAAATAATCCACTGAACAAGGGAGGTCGTAGGATAGTCATAGTATAGTCTTTTCCAATGCAATAAAGTTACGTAGTGTCTATTTTTCTTTGATAAAGGGGTATTTTCCATGGGTTTGCCTTGGTATCGTGTTCATACCGTTGTATTGAATGATCCTGGCCGGTTGCTTGCCGTTCATATAATGCATACAGCTCTGGTTGCTGGTTGGGCGGGCTCGATGGCTCTGTATGAATTAGCAGTTTTTGATCCTTCTGACCCTGTTCTTGATCCAATGTGGAGACAGGGTATGTTCGTTATACCCTTCATGACTCGTTTAGGAATAACCAATTCATGGGGAGGTTGGAGTATCACAGGAGGGACTGTAACGAATCCGGGGATTTGGAGTTACGAAGGTGTAGCTGGGGCACATATTGTGTTTTCTGGCTTATGCTTTTTGGCAGCTATCTGGCATTGGGTCTATTGGGATCTAGAAATATTTTGTGATGAACGTACAGGAAAACCTTCTTTGGATTTGCCCAAGATCTTTGGAATTCATTTATTTCTCTCCGGGGTGGCTTGCTTTGGTTTTGGTGCATTTCATGTAACAGGCTTGTACGGTCCTGGAATATGGGTGTCCGATCCTTATGGACTAACGGGAAAAGTACAACCTGTAAATCCGGCGTGGGGCGTGGAAGGTTTTGATCCTTTTGTTCCGGGAGGAATAGCTTCTCATCATATTGCAGCAGGTACATTGGGCATATTAGCGGGTCTATTCCATCTTAGCGTCCGACCGCCACAACGTCTATACAAAGGATTGCGTATGGGAAATATTGAAACCGTACTTTCCAGTAGTATCGCGGCTGTCTTTTTTGCAGCTTTTGTTGTTGCTGGAACTATGTGGTATGGTTCAGCAACTACTCCCATCGAATTATTTGGTCCCACTCGTTATCAATGGGATCAGGGTTACTTCCAGCAAGAGATATATCGAAGAGTTAGCGCCGGGCTAGCAGAAAATCAAAGTTTATCAGAAGCCTGGTCTAAAATTCCTGAAAAATTAGCTTTTTATGATTATATCGGCAATAATCCGGCAAAAGGAGGATTATTCAGGGCAGGCTCAATGGATAACGGAGATGGAATAGCGGTTGGATGGTTAGGACACCCTATCTTTAGAGATAAAGAAGGGCGTGAGCTTTTTGTACGTCGTATGCCTACTTTTTTTGAAACATTTCCAGTCGTTTTGGTAGACGGCGACGGAATTGTTAGAGCTGATGTTCCTTTTAGAAGGGCAGAATCGAAGTATAGTGTTGAACAAGTAGGTGTAACCGTTGAGTTCTATGGCGGCGAACTCAATGGAGTCAGTTATAGTGATCCTGCTACTGTGAAAAAATATGCTAGACGCGCTCAATTGGGTGAAATTTTTGAATTAGATCGTGCGACTTTGAAATCCGATGGTGTTTTTCGTAGCAGTCCAAGGGGTTGGTTTACTTTTGGGCATGCTTCGTTTGCTTTGCTCTTCTTCTTCGGACACATTTGGCATGGTGCTAGAACCTTGTTCAGAGATGTTTTTGCTGGTATTGACCCAGATTTGGATGCTCAAGTAGAGTTTGGAGCATTCCAAAAACTTGGGGATCCAACTACAAGAAGACAGGCAGTCTGATACA